TAAAGACTCTGATGGATTGTTATCGTGTATTGCTTAATTGAACAGTACCAAACCTTTCAATAAAATGAAAGGGTTGGTACTGTTCAAATGTTTGCTGTTATTCTTCATCCTTCTTCCCATTCCATAAATAATGGATATGTGCAGTTCTCCTGCATCCAGCAGGAATTGAACCCGCGAGTTCACCAATTATGAGTTGGGCGCTTTAACCATTCAGCCATGGATGCTGAATAAAGATCATCAACATATTCATTCTATAATATTAGTATAGACTCAGATCTGAAATTGAGTAGTTCGGGATCCAATCACATTCTTTCTCTCATACTTGATTCATGTCAAATATTACCAATAGACATTTGACATAGGTCCACGACCGAAAAACTTGTTCGATAGTTGGTTGGGAATTAGTCATCGATCTTGCTTTGATCCCCTGTAAGAGGTCGCCGACCCACATACAAACGTTAGCCTCGTCATTTCTTCCAAGAAGAAATGACTGTAGATAGAGACAATTGGTTTGTTTTTCCGGGGCGGACGTAGCCAAGTGGACCAAGGCAGTGGATTGTGAATCCACCACGCGCGGGTTCAATTCCCGTCGTTCGCCCATAAAATAAGAGAAAAAAACGGACTGGATTCAGTTTCATTTTCCTATTTCAGTGAAAGAAATTCTATCCATGTGTTATAATGGTATTGGTTGGTTGACACGAGTTTTCCAATTATATTAAATCAAGATTAAATAATCTATTTATTCTATTCATTGGGATGAAAAAAAGGGGTAAAAAGAAATGAAAAAAAGAAGATCCTGGATAGTGAAATTGGAAGAGATCAAAAGTTATCAATTTCTATACAATCCATGGACCGAATCCAATTTAGTGAGATTTTTAATTCAAATCCTTTCGCACCGGGAGCGCCTTATAAAGCTCTTTGACCTTAGAATTCTCAGTACGTTGCTTTTACGCGATCTACGTAAAAGCAATCCATATTTTTTGGTCAAAGGTATAGTAGTACTTACATTATCGGTCCTCACATATCACTTCAATTATAAAAGTAGTATGATTGATAGAAAAAATTTCTATTTGATGAAACTATTTCCTATACATATAAACGTTATGGAACTTGGAAATGAAACATCGGAAGAATATTTAAAACCTTTCACTCAAAATTGGTTGATACTTCCGCATCTTTTCCTGTCTTTCCAATTGAAAAGATCTTACAATCAATCCATAGAACATTCTGATCCCATTAATTTCAATTTAGAATATGACAGGAACATGAACAAGAAGGATGAGATGATCTCGGAGAATCAAGGACCGAGCGAAACTCATTCGGAAAAGGATGAGAAAGATATCAATTCGAAGATCGATTCGACTCTCATTTCAACCGAAAATAAGTATTGGGAACCTGAAAAAGATCTTTGTGAAGATCCATTCACAAGAAATAAAACGGAGATTGAGCAACGAAGAGAAAGATCAATTATTTGTTCTCTTTCAATAAAAGAGAGAGAAAAAAGAAAAATAGAATCAGATTTGTCCTCAAAGCGTTTATCAGAATATTCTCCAATCTCTTGGGCGAAAGAATTATTTACAGAAGATCAAAGATATACGGAAGAGATTTCTTTTCCTTTGGAAAGGAAAAGATTCATTGAGAATTTTACAAAATCAATTCGTTATTCTTTTTTTTACATATTACTAATAGATGAATCGTATATGGGTAGTCCTAGTGCTACTGAGAAGCCCATTGAAGATTTCAACTTATCCAAAAGGTTATTGAAAAGGCAACAAGAGGTTTTTTCCCAAGATTTAAGGGATTCAAAATCCTATTCATTAATGAATAGGATAGTTGATCTATGGAAGATCAAAACATATTTTGAAATTGAAAATCCTTCCTCGAATTGTGCTATTTCATCAGATCTCGGATCTATTATTCTTAAAAAGCCAAGTTATATGCACCGATCCGGATCTATAAAGCGGAATTTGACTCTGCCTTTGAATCTATCTTCTGCATTCTGTGATCAAAGCAAGGGACAATACATATTGCACAAAAATTTTCGATCGAAAACTAAAAAAATTGTTCTGGAAATGATAGATCAATTCACTCTATCAATAACTAAGCCTAGTCAGGTTCATGATCAAATTTATTTTTATATTGATTCTCACATGAATCAATTATATGAACTCAACAAAAATGGATCGTTGAGATCGGATCGGATCTTCAACCACAGAGATAAATTGAAGAATCAATCTTTATGGGTCCTACTCAAGATTACTGATAAAGAGGATGAATATTTAGATCAAATAATCGACAAAGAATTGAGCCAAATCGATTCAAAAAATCGCTTGGAGATAGGAACTCCTCTTAACGATTATAGAACTGAAGCTTTTCATTGGTATGAATCGATTCGGTATAAGATTTCCGGGTATTCGGAAAATATATTGAATATATTCAATTTTATGAAAAGGTCCAGTCGCAAGTTAAAGGATCAAATTCGAACAAATTGGATAGAAAATGAAAGTTTTCATAATGTAACGAAAGATACAATTGACCGGCATTCGTCAAGTTGGAGAAAAAGTCAGAGAGAATGGTTCAACCGTTCTATTATTCGAACGGATAAACATATCAATCGGAATTTGAATGTGTACAATCAGACCGAATACTTTATAAAATATTTGAAACATGTTTTTTCTAAACAAAACTATTTGAAAATAGTGTTCGATCCAATTGGATCATGTACTAATACTAATCAAGATTCAATTGGTTGGTCTCTAAGTTCCAACAAAAAAGATTATTTAAAGTTTTCTTCCCTTTTTAAAAGTACTGTGAAGATCTTAAATTCGAACTTCGATATCATTTCGAAGTTCAATTCTAAGTTCGATATTTTCATTTCAATTTTGGATTTTCGCTTTTATGAGCTCAAAAGTCTTAATGATCAACTATTAAATAAGTTGTTGGATCCAATTGGTGCTCTAATCGTTCATTTAAAAAAATTAAAACCCTTTCTTTTGGATGACCATAATCTTTCAAAAAGATCAAAATTATTGATTGATGAAGGAACAATTAAACCATTTTTTTCGAATAAGATACCGATTTATCCATTGATTATTGACTTATTCGATAATGAAAAGAATCACATGGAATCGTTCAATAACACTTCTTTTTCGACGATATCTAACGATCGAGACAATTGGTTGAATCCCATCAAACTATCTGATCAGAGCTCATTGAGAGCTTATTTTCATGGAGCAAATACGCTCCAATTTTTTGATTATTTGCATCATCCTCGGTCAAATTATAGGAAGATTCTTCCTTCTTATATGAATCCTTTCCATATCAGAAGGAAGAATCTTACATATGGACAATTATTTCATCTTTTGTCCATCCACAACAATCTATCTTCCTTGCCCATTGGTGAAATAGGACCCGTTCACTCAGAGAAAGAGACTATTTCATTCATCAAGTCACAAATATCTAACATATTCTTACCTAAATATTTACAACGAAAACGAAGTGGTGACCAAACGTTTGTATTAATCTATGACTTGTACAGATCCTTCAATTTACTAACTCGATTTAATCCATTCGTTCGTGACAATGGATGTCTTTCCTCGATCGAAGAGATTTCTATAACGCCTTTAACAAAAGAACAAATAGTCAATTTGGAAAAAACTTTTTGCCAGCCTTTTTTCCATAGATCCGATTCAGAAGAGAACAACCTCGATCAGTACCTTAAAAAGGATTTCAGTTCAAACATGGATCTTATTCAAACTCGATCTTATCAAGATGATTTACTATCCGAAATCTTTCCCAATAAGAATCAGGAAATGTTTCAAGATTGGTTTGTAACCGAAAGTTTTCAAAACATAATTGGAAACAAAGGCATAGATGGGAGGAGTACCCTTTCTAATTCATCTAAAGAGGAACGGAATATTCTATTATCACCGCGTTTTAATGAACCTGTTAAGAAACAGGAGATGTATAGGATCTCTCGAATAGATAGTCTTTTTTCAAAATGGGATTTGCTCCAAACATATATGCCATGGTTTTTTACCTCTGCAGGGTGTAAATATATTGAAAATATGCTTTTAGATAATCTTCCAGAGATATTACTATATGGGAGTAATCAATTTGTATTTATTTTGCGAGATATTAAACATAATATTATACATAAATTGAATATCTTGTGGGAACTTTATCATCCATTATGGGAACCTATACAATGGAAATTGAGAACGAATCTTTTTCAATTTAGTTTTAGATTCAGAAAATTCATTCTGAATAAGTTTTTCTTTCTAAGTCCTTTGAATGAGTTTTTAGAATCTAGTACTGTTGATCGAAAGAAGTCATCAGTTTCATTCATATGGAAACATCTGAGATTACTAAATGCTCGGAGGTATGAAGAATATGGGATTCTTATCCCTTTTTTCGTCCTTGGGTATTCTGTTCTTCAATATTTGAAAGTGACTTCCTTAACCTTTCTCAATTTAAAAGTAGACTTTGAACTCATCAAGTATTTAAAGGATCCGTCATACGTGATAGAGTTGCAAAAACTTATGAATCCTTTCGTGCCTAATCTCTGGTTATCTTATATAGGGGACACATCCAGCTCTTCTTCTATGAAGAGGAAGATGAAGAATAGAAAGCTTAATTCGCCTATAACTATAATAAGAGAGTGGAACAAATGGTGTTCTAGTATGGATATCTACGAAAAAGAGATAGAATTACTAGTTCAGCTTCTAATGATGGAAAAAAACATTTATCAATTTGAATCAAATTTGACTTACAGTCATAATTTCCTCAAGAATGAAATTGGTTATCAAATAACTGGACAGCCGGGACTTATTCACTTACGATATTTGGCCTACACTTATCAAAAAGATCTAATGAATTACGAGTTCGATCCATTTTGTTTAGCAGAAAGATGGGTATTCTTTGCTTTTTGTCAGAAGATAACCTCTTCACAAATATTGTGTCAAACCAACCCCCCATTTCATGGACCCCCTTTATCACTCCACTCAGGATCATTACTTTCCAAAGGAATTTTACTCATAGGTCCTATGGGAACTGGTCGATCCTATTTGGTCAAAAGTATAGCAGCAGACTCTTATGTTCCTTTAATCAAAATATCTCTGAACAAGTTCTTGTATGGTAAGTATTTAAATTACCCTGATAGTAGAATTATTCAAACTGAATTTTTTAATTTGGCAATAGACAAAATGCGACAATTCCATCTTACCTTGGAATTGGCAAAAAGAATGTCTCCTTGCATAATATGGATTCCAAACATTCATGAACTGAATGTCAATGACTTAACTCACGCTTTCCTTGATTTCGACTTAAGTGACTCTTTCCTTGGTTTATTAGTGAGCCATCTCTCTAGAGATTATGATAGAGATTCTATTAGAAATATTCTTGTTATTGCTCCGACTCATATCCCCCAAAAAGTGGATCCAGCCCTAATAGCTCCAAATCGATTAGATAGATCGATCAATATTCGAATGCTTGTTATCCCACAACGACAAAGGGAATTTCCTATTCTTTTATGTAGTAAAGGGTTCTACTCGGAAAAAGAGTTGTCCTGTTCCGATGAATTTGGATCTAGAACCATAAGTTCTGATGCACGAGATCTAGCAGCACTGGCCAATGAAGCCTTAATAATAAGTATTACCCGAAAGAAATCCGTTATAGACACTAATACGATTCGATCAGCTCTTTTTAGGCAAACTTGTAATTGGAAATCTATGGAGAATCAGGTTGGATCCGGTCAAACTTATGAAAGACTTATCTACAAAGTAGGAAAGGCTTTTATACAAAATACACTTAGAAGGAATTCTCCCCTGAATCATCTATCTACCAAAAAGGAATTATGGAAGAAAAGGTTTTGTTATTTGTCCGAATGGTATTTAGAACCTTCGATTGCCGAAACAACTATGAAGGAATTGACCATACTTCCCCATATTTTGGGTTGCTTGGCCGGATCAGCGGCTCGAGATTCTTGGTCTATATCGGAACGAAATATCGAGAATTGCATTACTCTCGATAGATCCGCTGAGCATGATCTCGATCTAGCTTCTAGTCTTTTAGAAAGTCTTCTGGTGGAATTTCCATGGTTAGGAAGATTTCGGGGTACGTTCGATAAGGATCAGAGCACATTCGCTCCTCAGCCCAAAACGAGAAATCATCTAGATATGATACGATTTCTTCAAGAATATGAATTAAAGTTTCTACAAGAAACTCTTGACGCAAAACAAAAAGAAACTTTCGAATCAAAACAAAAAGAAACTCTCGACCCAAAACAAATGGATAGGGATATGGATGAAGAATTCATAAATAACATAGTTTGGGCTCCTAGGATCTGGCGTCTTAGTTTTCTTCGCAGTAATCGATTCGATCGTACAAAAAGAGGTACAAAAAGACGTATAAAAAGACCCAATTCATTTAGATCTTCGTATCAGTTCAGATCGTTTAAAAAAAGGCAGATGATAAGATCTAAAATTTCTATAAAATATCCGAATCCGATGCAATATAAATCCTCTAAGAAACCCATGTTCTTTCTAGGAAGACGATTTCTTTGGGATCCCTTCCTATTTCAAGAAGAGTGCCTTGTGTTTTCACGCCGAGAATTTTTCACAAATGAAGAACAGCTGAAAAGGCTTTATATTACTTATGGTTCAATGAGAAGAACATCAAAATATGGTTTTTTCCCTAAAAAAAGTTACTACCATTTTTTTCGTAGATATAATTCAAAATTCATTAACAATTCGATTTTGTTCATGAATTCGTGGAAACAATTAGGAAAGGAACATTTTGAGGATTTCAAACGCATTCAAGCACTGAGTATCCGATCGGAACGTATGGAGCTACATTATCCTATATTTGCATATCAACGTTGGTTAATCGGAAATAAGAGAGAAAAGTTTTACCGCTTCGAATCGTTAATTCATCGCCAAAAATGGCTCGGAACCAATAGTTTATTATCTAATGAATCTTTTCTTTATAATACTCTATCTGAGAGTTATCAATATTTATTCAATCTGTTCCTATCTAACAGAATGTTATTGGATCAAATGACAAGGACATTGTCGGAGAATCAATGTCTTTTTCCGAATGAAATTGAACACTCAATTCATACAACAGGATTAAGATTTGACATCAGCCGGGATAATCTGTAATAATCGATGAAAGAGCAATGGAATATGGAATGAAGTAAAACAAAATTGACCAGGCAGTAGGGTCGTGGAAACCAATGAGAGGTTCTACATATGCTCCTATTTAAGATCCTATAATGAATCCTTTCCTGGTATTGTCCAAGAATAGTAAGTATGTTGGAGAAAAAAAAAGACTTGATAGATCTTTAATTTTAAGATAGGTTCTTCACTCCGAGATCTCGACCATGTAAGAGTAAGCATAGTAAAGACAAGCCAATTCTCTTTAACCTAATGAGATATTCTCTACTAGACTATGCTTACTCCCTATTTCCTAGATTTCGGTTCTAGTCTAGCATTCTCTCTTCCCACACTATTCGGAGGAGAGGAAAGGATAGAGTCAATCCGACATGCATATAGTTGTTGAGGTTCGGTCACAACTCCCGGATCTTGCAAGATCTTCTCAATCTGTGTCCTTAATGAAATATACCTCATAATACGAGGGTGGACCATTTCGGAATGGACTCTCTCATTAGATAGAGAAGATCTCCAAGATCCTGCCTGTGATCCACTGTCCTATTCCACTTGAACTTGTAGGTAATCGTCGGAATACCTCGTATCAACAGATACGAAGGGAATCTATCTCAATTTATTGAGATACTCTCGTACGAGATTTACCATTGAATTGCTCATTCAATAAGCGTGAGCAATATTATGCCTTGAAGAGGACTCGAACCTCCACGCTCTTAAGCACGAGATTTTGAGTCTCGCGTGTCTACCATTTCACCATCAAGGCATCCCGAAAGTGAGTCAATCCTAGTCCATTAATATATATATTATATATATTCAAAATATCCTGATATGTAAAATGAATATAGAATCTATGTTAGAGATAGCGTCTTCGAGTATTGATATCGATCGGTCATATAGGTTAATTATATATAATCCAATTTTTTATATTTTCATTTTCATTATCTGGAGAAATATACGTAAAAAAGATGACTAAACATCTTTTCTTTTTAGATTCAATAGAAACCTAAAGAATTGAATATGGTACCAAATAACAATCTGTAAAGAACAGGTTCGATTCTATGATATCTATTCCTGACTAGAACGGAGCGGTCAGATATCCATATTTCATCAGATATCCATATTTCAATAGATATATCTCTATGTGCATATATATCTATTGCCATGCGTTCGTTCGATGAAGATAGGAACGAACATCGAAAATTCGATTCGAGCGGCTAGAGCAGCTATTTTCGGAACGAAAGAAAAGAAACGAATGGTAGAGTTGTCGAAAAGAGAACCCCTCACTCCTTTTTCTCATTCAGAACCGTGCATGGGACTCGAACCTCGCACGGTTTCTAGGTGATAAAGAAGGAATAAAATAATAATCTGATTCCTTTTTTATTCCCTTCCTCGCGCATGTATAAGACCAAATCTATTGAATCAATAGATTTGGTCTTACCAATCTCTCTTGCAAAATATCTTTGTTCATTCAAAGATATTAGTTGTTTTTGACCTTGCTTTACCTTAATTGTTATTTCGACAAAAAATATTTGAAAAAAAAAAACTTTTTTTTTTTTAAGTGATGTCTTGGTCCGAGTGGGGGTAGGGGTAACAGTCCTTTTCTTTCTCTTTTCCACATGTCCATAGAGTTTTTAGAGATAGAAACATTGATAAAAAAGAAATAGAGATATCTATTACCTCTATAATAAAATAGAGGTAATAATTTGTAAAACGAATCGCACTCCTTCATATACGTCAGGGGTCCATTGATGAAAAGGGACTGGAGAAAGTTCGGATCCAATTCCTACAGTTATGGATATAAGCGCAATCAAAATTCCTGGAGAGTTATACATTTGTGTATCTATGAGACCATTTACTATTTCTTGAAGCTCAATCTTTCCCCTGGATAGACCATATAGCCAAGAAAGACCATAGACCAGAATGGAAGAAAAGCAAATGAAACTCTTTCAAATGATCTCAGGGTATAATTGAAAATGAAGTTTTCACTTTGTACATGTCAGATCATAAATTAGTAATTTCATTCAATCTCCGAAAGAGTAGAAATAGTTTCTAACTTGCAATTTTCGGAATAGGAGATTGACATAATCCTCATGAATAGGATCGAATATTCCTCCATACTCTATCTCCTTCTTTCTTAAGGAAGCTTTCCCAAGAGGGCTTAGTTTATCTATCTATGATTTATGTTCTTTTCTTCTTCTTTTTTCTCTTTTGTTCCGATAAACATATTGATAAATCCCGATCCGAACGGAAATTAATTTCTAATTTATCAGGATATGTAAATCCACTATATAGATAGGTAAATATCGATCCTGTTTATGAATTAACGGAAATGTGCAAAAGCTCTATTGGCTTCTGCCATTCTATGAGTCTCTTCCTTTTTGCGTATAGCATTGCCATTCCCTCTGGCAGCATCCATTAATTCGTGACTCAATTTGAAATTCATATTTCGACCCGGACGTTTTCGAGATGCCCCTAATAACCAACGAATGGCAAGTACTTTTCCTTGTGTAGATCTTATCTCAATGGGAACTCGATAAGTCGATCCACCCACACGTCTTGCTTTGACTGTTACATTGGGAGTTACTCTACGTATTGCTTGGCGTAGAACAGATAGTGGATTTTTCTCCGTCTTTTGTTGAATATTTTTGATGGCTCGATAAAGAATTCGATAAGCCAATGATTTTTTCCCGTTTTTAAGAATACGGTTAACCACCATGTTAACTAATCGATTATGATAAATAGGATCGGATTTTGCAGTTTTTTTTTCTGCAGTACTTCGCCGTGACATGAGTGTGAAAAAGGTTCAAGAATCTATTTCATAAAGGCTGCAAATCATTTATTTTGGCTTTTTGACTCCATATTGTAGGGTGGATCTCTAAAGGTATGAAAGATCTCCCTCCAAACCGTACATACGACTTTCGTCGAATACGGCTTTCCACATGATTCTATCTGCATAGATGAGATATATTCTTTATGCATATAATTCTGTTTACTCACTCTCGATTGAGTATCCGTTCCCTTTCTTTCTTTTGCTATGATTGGAAATCCTGTATTTTACATATCTATACCATCAAGTCCTTAGGTTTACAAAATAGTGTATAAAAAAAGTGTTTCAAATCATTGCTATTTGACTCGAACCTGTTCTAAAAAGGTCAAGGTATTTTTCATTTTCTGTTGAAACAATCAGGGAAAACTTCGAAAATGATTTCGATATTGAACCTTGGACATATAATAGTTCCAAATCTCCTGAAAAAGAGGATCGTTTGTTTTACGGTAGCCTGCTCTAGTCCCCTTACAAAACGTTCGTTATTAGGTTAGCCATATACTTCACATGTTCCTAGCAATTAACATGGCATCATCATGAAATGATACAAGTCTTAGATAAGTAAGAATATACAACGCACTAGAACGCCCTTGTTGACGATCTTTTACTTCGGCAGCATCTAGGGTTCCTCGAACAATGTGATATCTCACACCGGGTAAATCTTTAACCCTTCCTCCTCTTACTAATACTACAGAATGTTCTTGTAAATTATGGTCAATACCAGGTATATAAGCAGTGATTTCAAATCCAGAAGTTAATCGTACTCTGGCAACTTTACGTAAGGCAGAGTTTGGTTTTTTGGGGGTGATAGTGGAAAAGTTGACAGATAAGTTGTCTTCACTGTCACTCTACAAAACCGTACATGAGATTTGCACCTCATACGGCTTCTCGTTCAATTTTTTCGAAGTAGGATAGATTGGATTATTTTCATTGTTCGAGAATCTTCATATTCCCTTCCTTCATGCATTATGTCTAAAAGAGTCACTGGAACCAATTGAGTCAAACACGTTTTCGTGTTCTAACAAAAAACTACTGAATCATATTTTTTTCGGTCAAAAAGATTATGCAAAATCTTCGGGATTTCCTCTTCCTTCTCTATTCCCATCCTATAAGTACAGCGTCTGAAGAAATACTCTTTTGTATGAATCGACATTATGAAATGCTAATTCCTTCTTGATATCTCGAAATATCATTCCTCCAAATACAAATTGGATTCGAAATTGACGGGTTAATGTGAGCTTATCCATGTGGTTATACACTGTTCGAATTCGAGCAGGAATCAATTTCATGAAAGATCTTGGCTTTCGTGCTTTGGTTGGGGTCGTCCAAGATCATTTCGATGACCTATGTTGAAGGATATATATATATATATATCTGAGATATGATCTGATCGACTGCGTAAGGCCCGCGAATAGCAATCGATATGGCCGGGGAAAGTATACGGAAAAGGAAGTTATTTTTGATCTGATTAGTCAATGATCTGGCCCGGTGAGTCCTTTCTCCTATGATGAACTGATGAACTGCTGGCACCAGTCCTATATCTTGTTTCTGTGGACCGGTGGAAAAGTGGGGGCTCAGCGGGAAGAAGATTGTACCACGAGAGAGCGAAGGGGTCAACCTGTTCCGAAGAGACAACATGGATTTTGGAAATGTAGTTGTACTCTCACATCGATCCAGATAAAGAAGTATTTCCATCCACGGAGGTCAATATTTGCTCGCTAGGCGAGAGGATATCAATGTATTTATATGAAGTAGTTAACAGTTGCATAGGGTCTTCTCTTTTCTTTTCTGTTCTGTAATGATGGATCCTGTACGTGTTCCTTAGAGCAAAAATTTGTTCATTTTTGGGGTCTCGAAGTGGAAACAAATCGGAACTTTTGAATGGAAAAAGAGATAAAAGTAGATCTTATTTTTCGAAAACAGTAATATCCTGGGTGCAAGAATAAATTTTTGATCCGTATCATCTCTGTATAATCTTTACTCGATCCTGTTCTCCTTGTTCTTCCAACCAATCTTTAGTCCTTTCCGCACGCACTAGTGCTAGATCGGATCAAATATGTTTAACATAATATTTGACATGTTCATGTCAAACTTGCTTGATCGAGATAGGTAAAATATTACTGATTTTACGGGAACATATGTTATGGTTCAAATCAGTAGGAAATCCTATTTTCGATAGGATTCACTCAGAATAGTATCCAATCTTTTCTTTCTCATTCTTTCTTTTCGTAGTAGTGTGAAAAGAAGGAAGGTTTGGCTTCAAGTTGTTCGAGAGAAAATAGTGGGATAGTGGTGTTGAGTCTCTCGACCCTTTGGTAAGTTATTATTCATAAGTCAGTTCTCCTTCCAGATGAAGGTAGGGAAGGGATATAACTCAGCGGTAGAGTGTCACCTTGACATGGTGGAAGTCATCAGTTCGAGCCTGATTATCCCTAAACCTAATGTGAGCCCTTCCATCAAACAAATTTTTGTTTTTTATCTTATAGCTCTCTTCACTCCAGAGGCTCGTGTCATTTACACGAGCTCTTTTTTATGGTATTTAATGATATTTATTTTACCTGTAATTGGGGTAAAGAATAAATGAAATGACCAAAATGGAGCTGGATATTTCAATTGGAAGATATGTAAATTGTCATAATGAACAAAAAGGGTTTCCGTTCATTTCATTCAATAAATATTGATCTTTATATCATGTGAGTTGAGTGGTTGATATGAGCGTTCCAATTATATTAAATCAAGATTAAATAATCTATTTATTCTATTCATTGGGATGAAAAAAAGGGGTAAAAAGAAATGAAAAAAAGAAGATCCTGGATAGTGAAATTGGAAGAGATCAAAAGTTATCAATTTCTATACAATCCATGGACCGAATCCAATTTAGTGAGATTTTTAATTCAAATCCTTTCGCACCGGGAGCGCCTTATAAAGCTCTTTGACCTTAGAATTCTCAGTACGTTGCTTTTACGCGATCTACGTAAAAGCAATCCATATTTTTTGGTCAAAGGTATAGTAGTACTTACATTATCGGTCCTCACATATCACTTCAATTATAAAAGTAGTATGATTGATAGAAAAAATTTCTATTTGATGAAACTATTTCCTATACATATAAACGTTATGGAACTTGGAAATGAAACATCGGAAGAATATTTAAAACCTTTCACTCAAAATTGGTTGATACTTCCGCATCTTTTCCTGTCTTTCCAATTGAAAAGATCTTACAATCAATCCATAGAACATTCTGATCCCATTAATTTCAATTCAGGATATGACAGGAACATGAACAAGAAGGATTAGAAAGATATTCCCTCGATATCGATCGTTATATTAATATATTCTATAAAATGGATGATAATATATAATGGAAATTGAACTTTCAATTTCCATTGGTAGATTCTCATCTATTTCAATTTATTTTGCGTTTTCGTCGAGAGAATGGATTGATTCAATTTGCAGCATATTCCGATAAAGAATATGTTGAGTTCTCCACGAGAGAAATGAATAAATGAAATACAGAAGATGTCTTTCACATCACAATATATGAATTAAACCCATTGTTCCTTATGGCAGTTCCAAAAAAACGTACTTCTAGATCCAAGAAAAAAATTCGTAAAAATGTTCGGAAGGGAAAAGCATATCGGGCCGCAATAAAAGCTTTTTCTTTAGCTAAGTCTATCTCCACCGGTCATTCGAAAAGTTTTTATTGCATAGCCAATGATGATTCCTCTGGATCATCCGAATCAAAATTGACATCAATTGATTTGGATGATCCGTAGCACAACACGAGCGAATATACGACACCACCCTCCAGGACCCTGGAGAACGGTGATGCGAAAGAAATCATTTTCTTCGGGTACTCCCAAGGGTGGTCGTACGAAAGGGACACGGTCATTAATTAGTTCCACTACAGTACTTCCCTTCAGCCAATCTGGAGAAATGGGGAATTTATCCACTATTCCTCTATCCATTCCGCCTTCCCACTGGAAAGGGATTAGAGTTCATCATTTTTTGTAAGGATCCTGAACGAACTTCAGCATTACCATTATGCTACATTTCCGGTAGCTCAACCTTATCAACATCCCCATCCATTCCGATCCGAAACTAGGATCAAAACGATTTCTTATTTCTTATAAATAATGGCACAGAACCTACGGAATAATGCATGGGAATGATATTATTTCATTATGGAATCACTCGTGCATTTCGTAATAGATGCAGGTTTTTGCTCTATGGCGAATAATTACTAGTTCGTAGTTTCAAATATCTCAATTCATCCTTCTTCTGCTTCTGCTCCTCCCAATGATTCATCTCCTTATTGGGTCTGAACCCATTCTTTCCCTCCTTTATGGTTGGATAGAAAAGAGTGAGTGCTAAATCCTTTAGGAGAACTAAAAGGAATCCTCTTTCTTCGTATCTCTACCATTTAGAATGCGTAATGCCCAAACCATTGTGGCAGAGATACATGAGCTGACAAAAATATAGATGCGTAATCTAGTGCAATTTTTTATCCTATGGATTAAACCCCTTTCTACATCTCAGTAGCTCAAAATAGGATCAATTCATTAATAAGCAGCCTGTATATAGTACTATTAGTTCGTATGTAATATTATTGCGAGCTATCAATATATTTGGATGTCTCCTCTCAAATTGAAAAGTCCAACAGGATATTGGAGAATAATCATACGGGAGATCTCAGAAAAATGGTTTCGTTCTAGATATGTATATGATCAAATAATCCAGATTGGAAAGTGATGATATAACCATGTATCTCTCTTTCTTGTTTGGAATCTAGCTGCTCCGATTCTTCCCATCGTGAGCGAAAATTGACAGATATTCTTTGTTCGATAAGGCATGTTACTATTTTCCCATTCTCTTTCGGAGCAGCGGGATCTGAACCCACGACCTCCATCACCCCAAGATGGCACGCTACCAAGCTGCGCCATGCTCCGTTATAACCATTAACCAACATAAATTTGATTCAAATGTCAATGCTCGAACTTCTATTTTATTTGGACATCTGTTATAATCACAGATTACTCCCTCTGCTAGACACGTTCCATAACATTGACGATCTGGTGTAAATAAGCTAGTATGGTCCCTACGAAGCCGCCATGGTGAAATTGGTAGACACGCTGCTCTTAGGAAGCAGTGCGAGAGCATCTCGGTTCAAATCCGAGTGGCGGCATTTTTCCAGGAAGATCTCATCAATCACTTCTTCCTATGTAGCAATATCTGTTCAATCTATTTCCATTGTGATAGATCAATCCTATATTTTAATCATAGATCTCATTCGGGAATAAAATGAATAAATGGGTTTGATTATGATATTCATAACTTTAGAACATATATTGGCTCACATCTCTTTTTCTCTCATTTTGGTTGTCACTCTCATTTATTGGGGAACCTTAGTTTATCGAATTGAAGGACTAAGTAGTTCGGGAGGAAAGGGCATGATAGTTACTTTTCTTTGTACAACGGGATTATTAATTACTCGTTGGCTTTATTCGGGACATTTACCGTTGAGTAATTTGTATGAATCATTCATGTTCCTTTCCTGGAGTTCATCCGTGCTCCATATAGTTCTAGAAGTACGGAACCGGGATGATCGGTGGTTAGGTGCAATCACCGCGCCAAGTGCTATGTTAACTCATGGTTTTGCTACTTTAGGTCTTCCGGAGGAAATGCAACGATCCGGAATGTTAGTACCCGCGCTACAATCTCATTGGTCAATGATGCATGTAAGTATGATATTGTTCAGCTATGCAACCCTTTTATGTGGATCCCTAGCATCAATAGCTCTTCTAGTGATTATGTCCGGAGTAAATAGACAGGTTCTTTTTGGTGCGATGGACAATTTCTTTTCCCGATCCATTCTTCCCAATGAAAAATTTTATTCACATGAAAAACAAAAAAGTGATTTGCAATACACTTTTGATTTTTCATCAACGAATTATCGTAAATGTCAATTGATTAAACAATTAGATCATTGGAGTTATCGTGCGATTGGTCCCGGTTTTTCTCTTTCAACCATAGGTACTCTTTCTGGAGCAATATGGGCCAATGAAGCATGGGGATCTTATTGGAGCTGGGATCCAAAAGAGACTTGGGCATTAATTACTTGGACCATATTCGCAATCTATCTGCATACTAGAATGAATAAGGGTTGGCAGGGTGAGGAACCGGCAATTGTGGCTTCTTTAGGATTTTCTATAGTTTGGATCCGTTATTTGGGGGTCGATCTATTAGGAATAGGGTTACACAGCTATGGATGGTTGGAACCATAAATGGACCGAATTCCCGGAGGGAAAAAGAAGGATAGATTCGATCCAGTTCCTTTATGTAAGTGATAAGTGACATCAATAACTGGTCCAAGTTATTTCAAAGATTGATTATAGAATGATGGAATCACTACTTGAAATAACTTGAACTATATTTTCTCAAAATAAAAGAGAAATAATTTCATTTTTGATTCGCTCCATTCCATTCATTTCTCAAAAGAGAATTGGATCCTATTAATTCTATTATATAGATAAGAATCTATTCGGAAAGTACAAAAATAAATTTTTGCCATTCATTTCATGGATGGAAGGATCGAGATGAGCTAACTTCTATCCAATAATCTGATAGAAAGAGAACTGGACCGGGATAAGCACCAATACCTATTATTGGTAGAAAGAGACAGATCAGGATTAAAATATCTCTTGGTCCAGAATCCGTTAAATAAGGGTTCGTCACATTTTCAACTTATATAGAATATTCGACGTAACATAGACAACAAGTGGATGGGAGTGAATATCGTTACAATTGCCGCTATTGCAGTACCAATGATTCGATTTTCAAGGTCGAAGAAGATTGATTTATAAACAGTCATTTTTCTCGGGAAGAAAATCTCATAGATTCTGCCATAAAACCACTGATTTCCGGTAACGCAAGAGAAGCCATTGAAAAACTACCGGACATAGTATTTTAGCTATTAGTATAGCCCTACCATTTATTTCATCAAGAAGAAGAAATGTATCCTATCGTCACTTGTTCCCGCTAAGAATGAAAATGCCGCACCAATGGATTAATGAAATATCATTTGAAAATGGATCCATTGAGACCTGTATCTGCCATGGAACCAATAATTCAAAATCCCATATGAGATAGTGAAGACTATCCTCCTTTTCCGATTCTGTTGACCCAGAGATGTTGGAGCTGCATAGACGATTTGAACCGCTCCTATCATTACCAACCACAGCAAAAAGAAATCTAAAATGAGCATGAGGTAGCAATTCCATGTTCGGATTAACCCATATCCTCCCATTTTAAATGGAACTCCGGCTACTGAAGCATACATGTACTATAATGCGCTTGCCCATGAATATCGGGTAACCAGGTATGTAAGGAAAAAATTGGCGATTTGATTGCATAAGTGATGAAGAACCCTAAATAGAATACTATTTCCAGTATTACGGAATACTATTTATTATCCAATATTCCTGAACCTAATGTTGGTCTATCAGATCCCTAGAGACCCATACTTCAAGCTCTGATTAGGGGAAAGATAGAACACTCGCAGTGTACGAAATGAACTTTGTGTCCAAATATAAACGTCTTTCCCTCCCCCCGTACGGATAGAAGTGGGTGAACGGAAATTGATTCCAGCTCCCGCATAGAAAAGAAAAGCAGAATATCTCGAGAAGCAAATGATCCTAATTGGCCACTGTACATTGCATAACATCAGTAAATGTAACGATCGAAGATTTGAAGTAACTGGCCAAGCAACTGAAATGGCAAAAGTGGTAAAAAATCCCGTCAAATAGATCCAATGGAAAGTCCGCCAATTCCCAATCTCCAATGAAAATCAATAAAATCTATCCAGTTAGACTCTTTCTTCTTTCAATTGGATCAATGAATTATCGAATTGGAAATGGTAACGGACGGAATGTATAGGTAATGAAAAGGAGTTCTTACCTAGAGTATATCATCGAATCAGCTCATTCCTTCCCTCTATGGGTGGGCAAATAATGGGATTAAGGAACCTGCAGATATGGGCAAACTAACAAATCATTGTTGATCGAGCCAGGGTAATTCACTTATTATAGAAGATACTTTCCATCTCTCTATAAAAACCCATACTTGATCCAAGATCTCAAGTATGGGTTTTTATCAGTGGAGAAAAAAAAAAAGAATGAAAGAAATATGAGATGGATTTAACCTTTTTTATTGTGCATATTGATCAGTAAGCTAGACCCATACTGCGCGTTGTCTCATGCCATAAATAAACACGTACACTCAAGAAATCTGTTGGACAAGCGGATTCGCACCGCTTACAACCTGCGCAGTCTTCTGTTCTTGGAGCAGAAGCAATTTGCTTAGCTTTACATCCTTCCCAAGGTATCATTTCCAATACATCTGTGGGACAAGCTCGTACGCATTGGGTACAACCAATACATGTATCATAAATTTTGACCGAATGTGCCATTGGATCTCCATTAGTTAGTAAAAAGTTTTCATTTGATAAGATCATATATAGCCAAATCTTCTAATATATGCCCAATAAAGATGGCTAATAACGGGATATTATGAATATAAAAGAATAAATAATTGTACTATCAATTCTATTTGGAACCAATATGTTAAGATTCTGTATTTTTTCAATGGGACAAAGATATTTTGATCATTTCGATCCCTCTAGATCACCCCGAATAAGGTCCAATCATGATAGGTAATTTTCATAATGAGTTTAATATGGATCAATCATGTTTTTGATCGATCGTAATACTATAGAGATTTCGATTGATTCTAGTCATATAGAATAGATATATCTTCTGATATATACCCATCATCTTTTTGGATAGGAATAGATATACCGATTCGTAATCTATAGATTATATATACGATACTCTATCACCATTTCGACAAATGAAATTGATCGATACGAGTTGATTATATGATACGATGTCAGTAGCTGATTAAATAGCTGCTTCGGCGGCTGCAATAGCTATAACAAAGATCGATAAGATGTCCCCCCTTACTCGCCGACTATATTCTAAGATAACCCGAAAATACTACTGGATTTGAATCGACTGCATGCAGTATTGGCGAAACATAAGTGCTCTAACCATGTTCCGACTCGTGACCAGATAAATACCAATAGATAATGAAGAAAGCACCTCGAACTCGAATAAGTGTATGCTCGAGCATAATAGATCAACTCCTTATACCTTTATCTTCTCAGATATAAAAGTTCTATTGAGTTTCTTATTTTCCATTATCTAATGATCCTTTTATTATAAGATCAGAAATAGAATGATACTTCTCATCATACTTACTAGAGGGACGAAAAATAGATCCAGGTGGATTCATTATGTGCGCGAGAATTTCCAATATTATGAGATCGCATTCACTAAAAAAAAGTGACCTTATCTACCTCTAGCATAATCACTCTGCTATAGCTAGCCCTTCGGGATACATATTTCCCGATCGATCTTTTCGACGCATTTACCGTTATTGCCTCTGCGAACATAGTAGCTAAATAATCCCATTGCGTTACATAGGGGAGATATTGGACTATTGTTCGGTTCTAAACAATTTGATCCCATCCCTCCCTATGTAAATAATCTGATAGAGGTTCAAAGTCAATAACATCTTTACCATCTAGCAATAAGTCAAAGAACATCCATTATCGATGGATAATGAGGACCCATACTTACCATCAGGGGGTCTTTCAGCAAGCATGGTCATATGTCACCCCTCTCCGGTTCGTTTTATAAATGAGAACAAAAGAACGACTAATTAGGATCCGGGATCTCTAAAAATTGGATTGGAATTCAAAACTTCGAAATTAACGGGTTTTTAGCCCACGAATACCCAATTGACCGATTAAATCATCGTAACGAAGTTTATCCCTCTTGGATAGATAAATCAGAAGTTGCTTACGTTTGCCCAAAATTTTCCACAAACCCCTTTGGGATGAATAGTCTCTTCCGTGCAATTGCAGATGCTGGGTAAGTCTTAGGACCCGATTGGTTAAATAAAATACCTGAGATTCAACAGATCCTCTCTGTTTATTGGGAATCAGAGACGAACTAATGGACAAATTCTTGATCATAAAAAACAAATTTTACCGGAGCTGAATAGAATTTTTTTTTTCTCGAGTCAGAAAAAAGAATTAGATCCATTCTTTCATTTGCATGGTCCATATAATAATTCTGATTCGTTCCGACCATTTATTTCTATTGAAGAACAATTGGTCGGATTCTTTCTATCTTCTTGGAGGAACATTTGGTTTTGGACCTATGGCAAAATACGATAGGAGATGTAGAATCTTTTCACATCGCATTGATAAAACGGAACGAACAGATTGGTTCAATTTTGGCCCAGAAACTCCATTGAATCAATCTATTTGTTGTTGTTGTTGTTGACGAAAACGCAAAAAATCTATCAATTGAAAGTTAGGGGATACATACGTATTCTCAACATCGCGGATCGACTCCCATCATTTGTATTGAACCAATATCTATTCATACAAATAAGATCCTCTAATCGATAACTAGGCCAAAGAAAACGTTTAATTATTTGTGTTGTATCTACGCTAAGATGTTGGTCTCTTTCCATGAGTTCTTCGTCATTTTGTATGTCTTTTCCATTGGAAAATCCTACATGATCGTTCTCCGGATCAAACCGATTCAGGATTCGAAATTCTCTACGACGTTTTGGGAGCAAAAGATCTTCTAAATTGAGGGAACTCAAAATGTTTTTTCCATCCCCCAGAATTTTCCCGCGTTGCACAGATCCATCATAAAGATTTTCATCTATCCATTCCCGGGCTTTATTTGGAAACTTAAATGAAATACTTACGATTTTATACATCAGGAATTGGTCGTCCAGTATGCTTGATAAACGATATGGTTCGGGGATCACTATGTTTTTATCTTCCCATATTTCATTTCGATTGCTTACCTTTCTCGGAACATCCTCCCGAAGAATATTCTCTTCCCATATTTCCTTTTCATTGCTATCCCTTTCATTGCTATCCTTTTCATTGCTAGCCTTTTCATTGCTAGTCTTCTGAAGAAGAAGGAACATTAGATTCAGGTTAACATTTCCCTGGTGGATATTGGTCCAAAGATATTGGACCGGATCCTTAATTCCGCACATAACCCTGCAAACATCCGACAGCTTGAATATACTGTCTTCCCCTATACCTTCTACCGCTTTGTATTGAACAAAAACTTGATGAGTTTTTTTCTTTTCATCAGTTTTTTTCTTTTCATCAGTTTTTTTATCTTCTACTTTACCAGTTTTTTTATCTTCTACTTTACCAGTTTTTTTATCTTCTACTTTACCGGCTTTATCGTTCCGATTATGCTCTTTTCCTTTTTTTTTATGAACATGTGATCTAACACCTATTCCTTGTTCTGTTGTTTCCTTCCGTTCTTCTTCTTCCTCTATCTTTTTCCGGTCTCGTTCTTCTCGTAAAAACGATTTTTTTGGTACGTACTTCGATTCAGTGTCATATATATTTTTGATTCCAAAAAGGTCCGGGAATAACCATAATTTTAAATCTAATACGGATCCTCTCTTCTCGATTTCCGGAGAATCAATAATGCCAACATTGTCTCTTCGCGTCTCATCAATCCTCTGTTTATTCGTAAGAAGATCAGTCTTCTGCCTGTCAATCATTGTTGTATGATCGTAAGTACAAGAACGTATAGCATCGTAAATTTCAATAGTAGAACGAGGACCATTCATGATATTGAAATCGGTACCCTTCCAATCCTCCTCGATAATATCACGAATAAACTTTTCCCTGAGAATTCCTTCACGATCGGTGATATCGTGATCATCTGGTATATAAGGTTGTACTGGCGGCCCGTAAATATCCGAATCTTTTGTAGAATCGAGAATATCCAAATCTTTTGTAGAATCGAGAATATCCGAATCTTTTGTAGAATCGAGAATATCCGAATCTTTTGTAGAATCGAGAATATCCAAATCTTTTGTAGAATCGAGAATATCCAAATCTTTTGTAGAATCGAGAATATCCAAATCTTTTGTAGAATCGAGAATATCTGAATCTTTTGTCAAATTGAGAATATCAAAATCTTTTGTAGAATTGAGAATATCAAAATCTTTTGTAGAATTGAGAATATCAAAATCTTTTGTAGAATTGAGATAACTATATGATAAGAGATCGTATCTGTAACGTTTGTTCATTTTCCGAAGTAGTCCCAAATAAGGTTCCATCACAGCTGCAAATATAGAATCTTTTTGTTGTTCATAGGGAATGAATTGTTCTTCATAGCACGTACATTGCTTACTTACTCCATTTCTCCAGTTCTGTGGGTTTATCCTAGACCATATCTCTGGGGATATGTTGTACCGGTCAAAACATCTCAACCATTGTTTCCAGTCATTCTCCTTCAGATCTTGTGGTTTCTCGTGATCCAATATTCTTTGTATATCTAATAATTCTTGGATCTTCTTCTTGATCAAGGGATATGATGTTTGGGCTCGGGATTTGAATAAATACTTTGAATAGGACCTGTTCATTGCCCTTATCTGCCATATCTTGTGAAATACATATGCTTGGGACATTGAGAACATGTTTCGATCAGGATTAATTTCAAAATCTTGTATTTTTTCGTTGATCAAATAGTAGTTGGTAATTTTACCTCTATTTATTCTTGAAATATCATTATTAATAATGAATATTTGTCCGTAAATTGTGGCTATATTCCCCGTGGATCGGATCCAAGCGGATCGAATCCAAAAATTGATATTTGACTCGAGGAAATGAATAAAACTTGGTAAAAGATATCGGTCCATTCTTTTGAGAAAAAGTTTCATTAATTTCATTGAATAGAACCTTTTTCGGATTAATTGGACACTTTTCTTTCGAAATCGACCAGGTATTCGCCGAATCTGAACCAATCGTTTTTTGAATGTTGATCCCAAACTCCCCTTCGATCCATTATTACTCTCTGAATCCACCAGAGACATTCCAGTTATAGGAGCGCTATTTATGATCGCGATAGATTTTATCCGCTCCTTCATTGTGGTCATCCGATCATCTGGATCTTTCACATTAATTGTTCGGGTTTCATATCCAAATGGATCATTCATTTCTGATGAATCATTTGCACTATCCATAGGGGTAGTCTCACTCAGTAATTTATTTTGTATCCGGTCATTCAGTTCACTTTTGTCTATATATCTAACTCGTGGAACGCGTCTTATTCCTGTAGATCCCATCAATCGTCTCTTCAATTTTTTGAAAAGAATCAATCCTTTTCTCAATTTTTGAAAGATGATCAACCCTCTCTTCAATTTTTTGAAGATCAATTCTTTGAAGATAGGTTGAAAAAATTCCGAAAAAGGTCCTAGCTGTGGGATTGGATCACCAAAAGGTATGTCAGTTTCAAATCCAAGGGTCGTTAAATAGCTCCAACGCAATTTTTTCTCGAATTGGAGTTCGGGGCTATGGCTATGCCAAGGCTTCAAACGAAAAGGAAATAGAAGCTTTATCTGCATACCATTTCTTTTCCATTTGTCTGGGAATTCTGTTTCAGAATATTCGGTACCATCAGGAGCGCATTTGATATGCACTTCTCTCCTCATTTGTTCCCAATCTTTTGGAAATTCGGAGCCTTGAAATAATAATATACGACCAATATTTTTGGCTATTATAAGTGATGGTAATATTATACTTTTTCTAAGATTTGATTGAGCCACTAAAAATAAACCTCTTAAATAGTTCAATTCCGGCCACATTGTACATAAGGACTCAGCGAGTGTCGGACTGTGGGGGACCGGCTCCGATTCTTCTTCGTATCTCTGGATTTGCTCCCTAATTTCTTTAGGGATTCGTTCCATATTCACTCTATCAGAATCGGACGTGTCGTAATGATCTTTAGGATAAGTGGGTATTTCCTTTCTTACCAAAAAGAAAAAGGAATGTACATTCGGTTGCATCTTCTTCCATATCATAATTTTACGTCTTTGAGCACGTATGGATCCTTTGATTAAGTTCCGACGATAATCTGATTCGACAAAATAACGTTTCATAACTATTTCTCTGTCCCCAATATCAAAAGTCAGTGTACTTCTGACCTTTCTTGCACGAATGCTATTCGTTGTGATTGGAGTTGTGTCTACATCATCAGATTCATCCATCGTAACATTAGATGACCATCGAGGCACATGTTTCTGAATCTCTTTCATTTGGAGAGGTTCATTCAATAGTATTTCCCTGTAAAGGGTAAGAAAATCTTTCGTTTGCGTTGAATCATCCGTAGATACATTCCCACGAAAATTTCGTAGTATTGTCCACTCATATTGCGCCAAAGACTCGAAAAGAAAAATCTGTTCTGAAGTCACTTTCTGTTCCGTATTCGTAGTAAAAAGATCAAGAATCAATTCCCATTTTATGGTACCTGTGGGCGAAACGTTTCTACCGTCGATTTGGTTGTAAATATTCACCAAATAGTTTGTGTAGATCCGTTCATTACATGAAGCTATTTCCGGTACGATATCTATATAGGCTACTCGAAAGGCTATTTCCAACCACAGAAAATGTATCAACGAATCATCATCTTTTGCATAGATCTCTTGGATCTGATCAGAAGTCATTTCCAACGAATCTTTTGGATAGATCAGGTTACCAAAAGAAGAATCTATATTTGAATAATCTATATTTGAATAATCTATATTTGAATAATCTATATTTGACAAAGACTCTTCAAATATCTTCTTCCTTGCTTGATTTGCAATTATTCGTTCTGCTAATAGATAGAGCCGTTTCGAAATAGGTTCAACTTTTCCTCTTTCCGATGATTTAGTGATCGGAACAAGCGAACGAACAGTATCTGTAGGTAAGGGTTCCCAGGGTAGTCGAAAGCTTTCGTGTTCCAATTCCTGCCAACGATGAGATATATGGTACCCATACCCAAATTGATCATTTTGGTATCCCTCTTTACAGTCTTTCATAGATACCTCTACAAAATCCGAAAGATTAGAAATGATCGAATCGTTCAGCATTCGGGGGGACTCGAGTTGGTTTATTGTTCCACGGAATGCCCCATTAAGGAATGGATCATACATTTCAATAAAAGAATCTCCCTGAGAATTGGAGAATTCCACTCTCCTTTCGATAACATTTTCAGCAGGAGATCCATTGCTTAGAGCTTTCACTCGATCCGAAAATTCATTCCCTAAAAAATCTCTTCTTCTTTTCATGGTATGGATCCATCTATGATAAGGATCCTCAGATGAGCAAGAAGTATCTAAAAGATCTCTATATTTTCCGAGCTTTTCCCCAAGGACCAATACACTAGGTAAAAACGTAAAAGATATTCTTTGTTTTCCATCACTCGAATATGTGCCAAAAAAATATTGAGATACTTCGGTCCTCACAGGACCTAGGCGAGTAAATGGGCTATTCCCGATATATCGTATCGGCCGATAAGCTCTATTATGATCAAAGAACATAATGGGCCATGGTTGCTTGAACCATGATAATGGTTCTTCTTTCGGAAGTCCTTTCAATTTTTTCGGATCTATAGCCATAGCCGCAAAGCTGTCATTTTCATCTATAGCCATAGCCACAGAGCTTTCATTTTCATTTTCATCTATAGCCATAGCCACATCTTTATCTCTAGCCATAGCCACAGAGCGGTCATCTTCATCTCTAACCATAGCCACAAAGCTGTCATCTTCATCTCTAGTCATAACCACAGAACGGTCATCTTCATCTCTAACCATAGTAACAGAGCGGTCATCTTCATCTCTAGCCATAACCACAGAGCCGTCATCTTTGTCACCGATGTCATCATTTTTTCTTTTAAGAAAAAGTAATGGGGCCCTACCTAAATAGAATGAACAATAAGAAAGAAGAAGTAGACTAAAGGTCCGATGGATATAACGTCTTAATCTAGTATAATCAATAGGTGAATTACGTTCTATACGGAAAGAGACCAATTTTGTCAAAATGATGAATAGAATATTACCACCCAACCAACCGCAAAAACCACTTATAATAAACGATATATTATTGCTGTAACGAAAAAGAAAGAGGTTCACTAGTCTTGTTAATACGGGATTTGCTAAAAGAATGGGATTAAACAATTGAAGAATTAGACCACCCATAAATAGACTTAGAATTTTTGGATTGTTGATCGAATTCATGGGGTGCGGAGATTCAGAACTTGAAGGTTCTTTGTTAATTTGATTAAAACGAAAGAACATATATGGTACGACTAATAAAGTTATTGCGTGAGGTTTCCACAACGCTGCATAGATGGGCGAATAGTACATGGACAAAAAGACTATTAATTGTCCCGTAATAGAACCACTTATAGCTATAATACCATAGATAGGTTCTCCCAAAAAGAAAGATCTCATCGAATAGATTTTAGAGGGACCAAAAGGCAATGTAGCGAGAAATCCATAATATAGCCCAAATAAAATGATCGGACCTGAGACTTCTACCCATGATGATAATGGATCCCATAGTAGACCAAGTACTCTTATCATATCGAAACTCCTTGTTGATTGAAAATTAAGAATGAGAAACAGGAATAGAATTAATAGATCTGGTATCCCCCATATATATATGGGAGATACAGATAGGAATAGTCATCATTTTATACATCCATAAATTCGATTTAACAGAATAGATTCCAATATCTAACATATAGAAGATTTATAATATATATTATAACATAACATCTGGATATATGCATATGCTATTAATAAATATATTCTCTGTTAGCTTATCTAGGAGTACTGGTATAGAACTCGTTGTTCTTTCTGACCAGGGTGGTCCTATCCAAGTTATCTAAATTTTCGTTACGTCGTAGAGGGCGGGTAACCAATTCAAGTACATCTCTTGCACTGGCAAATCCATGAATCTGGGCAAAAGTAAATTCAACTGACCATTTAGTATCAATTCCTCTCGCCCCTAACGGGTTAGCATGAGCCATTCCGGTGATGGCTAAGTCGGGTTGTAGCTCGCGCATACGTCGTATCTGATTCGAATTGTCTGGTTTCTCCACAATTCGTGGTATTGGTATACACATTTTTATACATGTATCTTTTAAAAGTGCTAATTCAGCAGCTTGATACCGTTTATCCATATATGGAATACCAATTTCATAAACGATCATACCACATCTGATTAAGAATCTTGCTAGAGATATTTCTAGCAAATTATCTCCCATGAAAAAGACAGATTTTCCGCGTACCAAATCAAGATAATCTTTTAAACTCTCCCATATCCGTTCCTCTCTTTCCTCCAGACTCTGGGTCTCAATACCAAATACAGGACAAATCCTTTCGATCCAAGCACGCGTTCCGTCCGGACCAATAGGAAAAGGAGCTACGATTAATTCACATTTTTTTCGTCTTATCAAAGTTGTTGCTGTACGACCCAGAAAGGGGTTAACGCCACAAACATAAACTCCATCACCCAGTGATGGAAGATCGGCATATCTCTGAGCGGGCAACCAACCTGATACCTTGATGAATTGGCGTCTTAATTCTGTATCAAGTTGAGAGACCAAATTCGAGGGTAAAGACCCAAAAATAACTAAGGGAGGATGATTTGCATATTCCACCAATTTCTTTTCCTTCAGAAGAGGAAAAGGGAATAATTTTGTTTTTGTTATAGTTTCTTTTGATTCACCAATGGGGAATTCTTGTTCTGGACAACGATGTGCCATTACAGCTAACACAGTATCTTCCCCCTGAGTAAAAGCATAATCCAATCCATTTGCTCTTGCCACTAGAATTGGTATTCCAATTTCATATTCCAATTTGGGTGCCATACCTTCCAAATCCATTTTGATTATTTCTGTAGTACAAGTGCCTATCCATATGATCACGCTGGGGTCTCTATCTTTTCTTATCCGAATACAAAGCGTTTTCAATTCCTCATAATCGTTCAAATGGGCCGAGATATCTCCTTCTTCTAATTCCGCCATTGCATAGCGGGGTTCTGCAAAAATCATAACTCCAAGTGCATTTTGGAGAAAATAACCACATGTTTTTGTGCCCACTACCAAAAAGAAACTGTCTTCAATCTTTTGATACAACCAGGATACACAGCTAATAGGACAAAAAGTATGATAATTACCCGTTTCACATTCAAAAGTGATAGTTTCATCAATTTTGGCCGACATAATAGGAAGGGGAAGAATAAATGGCTGAGGATAAATAAGGAAAAGAAATAATGAATAAAAAGAATAATAAAAAGAAAGAATCAATTTTACAACGAATTGTGGATAAATTGTTGATTTTAAATCCTCGTAAACCCAAGTAAATTTTCCTGATTCTTTTTTTTCTGTCCCCCACCACCAATGGGATTTAGATAAAGATCAGAGAGTAAACTGAATAATTCCCGATCTGGAATCTCTTTTGGAACAATACCTTCTGGTTGGGACAATATTTGATCTGCTATGTCTAGATAATATTGACACACATAGTTAAGGGATGGTTCAAATCCAACCATTTCAAATAAGGTTTTACCCTTGACTCTGGAAACTCGGATATCCTCGATAATAGGTAATACTTCTATTACGGGCATTGGACAGGCTTCTACATATTTATTGATAAGATCTCTTCTAGATGTACGATTTCCAACCAAGCCTGCTAATCGGAGTGGATGTGTACGAGCTTTTTCCCTTATAGAGGCAGTAATACGATTAGCTGCAAATAATGCATCGAATCCATTATCTGTAATTATTACACAATAATCTGCATAGTTCAATGGAGCGGCAAAACCTCCACAGACCACGTCACCTAATACATCGAATAATATAATATCATATTCGTAAAATGCATTTAATTCTTTTAACAACTTTACAGTTTCTCCCACCACATATCCTCCACATCCGGCTCCTGCGGGTGGACCCCCTGCTTCCACACAATCAACCCCTCCATAACCCTTGTGAATTACATCTTCGGGCCAAATATCCTCATAATGATAATCCTTGGATTGTAAAGTATCTATAATTGTAGGTATTAGAAATCCTGTAAGAGTAAAAGTACTATCGTGTTTGGGATCACACCCAATCTGTAACACTTTTTGACCACGTCTCGCTAGGGCGACTGAGATATTACAACTAGTCGTTGATTTACCGATTCCGCCT